TACTATTTTATTTATCTTTATAATTTTTTTAGGAATAAAAAGAAACTCTTCTTTTATTCTTCCCGTCCAGGATTACGTCCTGGGTCATTAGATAGAAATCCGAAAATGAAGAGAGAAACAAAGAATATCACTACTGTGTAAACGAAGAGTTTGAGAGTAAGCATTACACAATCTCCAAGATCTTTTTGTGGAAAAAAGAGAATAGATTCCCCCATATATACAGTTTTTACTTTGACATCGCGAATTTTAGTAGTTTCTGTAACTCGAAAAAAAAAATTAATTTATTTGTTTTGTTAAGTATTAGGATTTGTATCAAATATAAAAAAGGGCTTTCCTGCCCACAATTTTTGTGGAAAACCTCACAGGGTCTTTCACGGAAATTCTTGTTAGAACGAGAAAGGAATTGATTCCCATTTTTCGAGGCTATCCAAGACTTTTTATAGTTGAAAATGAAATCGCGAGTTTATACGATAGGACAATATTTTGAATCTCATCGAAAACTTACAGCAGCTTGCCAAACAAAGGCTAGTAGAAAAAAGAGTAAAGGTATGACTGGCATAAAATCGACGATTGGACTCAAAAATGCATAAGCCTCGGGCAATTTGGCGAATAAAAAAATACTCGAAGAAAGGACAGAATTAAGACAAATACAGATCAAACTAAATAAATTAAGCATAGCAGACATCTTTTTTCTTGAAGATTATTGCATTTTTTTTGAGTTATTGATATAAGATAAGCTAAAAATGAAGAAAGCAAAGTAGATAAAAAACCCTTTCTTTTATTGATTTTAAACTTACTCAATCAAAAACTTTTCCATTCTCGAATCAAAAGAGAATAGAAGAAATCATACTTTCATACATTATCTTAATTAAATTATATGTAATGATCAAGAAATTTGGTTTCATTCTATACCTACACGTGTGAAAATCCTAATAACAATCGACCAGATCTTATAGATATTTTGACTAGAATTGACGAACAATCAATAACAATATTAGTCTAGATTATAAATTTGAGTGGGGCGTGGCCAAGTGGTAAGGCAACGGGTTTTGGTCCCGCTATTCGGAGGTTCGAATCCTTCCGTCCCAGAGCATCTGGATTCGGTCCGCATTTTTTTTACTTTGACCAAGGGACTGTTTGTAAAAAAAGTGTAGTTTTATCTAGATAGAATGCTTTTCTTATCCGTTTTTTTTAGCATTAATGCTGAGTTCGAGAAAAACGAGACTTCTTTTTGGCTTTTTCTTGTATATTATTAATATACAAAAAATATAAAAAAAGTATGGGTTTTGATGTGCCGACTAAACCAATGACTATTCATGATTCCATAATTGAATCAATTGCATACCGGCTCAAAATTGGAGGGATGTTATGGTAAAACTTCGTTTGAAACGATGTGGTAGAACGCAACGTGCGACTTGAAGGACATGATCTGGTATGGAGTTGTATATCCATCATTTTTTATAAAAAAGATTGCTCTTGACTCGACATCCCCTGTTCTGTTAGACTAGAACCCACACTTTTATTGTGTTGTCGTTAATTTAAACTAGTACATGATGGAGCTCGAGTAGAAAGTATTGAGTCATTTCTTAAGAGCAAGAATCTAGGGTTAGTGTCCATCAATAAATTAGAACAACTTCGTAAGTATATTTTTGACAGAAAAAGATGCAATCCCACCAAGTTTCCGAGAAAATTTGTTGGAATTGATAAACCTTTTTCTATAACAAAGTATATTGTGAGAGAATCAAGTATTTGTATGATTCTTTTCTTTGATAAACAATCACAAAAGGGGTATGTTGCTGCCATTTTGAAAGGATTAAAGATCAACGAAGGAATGTATAAACCTAATGATTCAAAGCAAAGAGATTCCGAAACAAGAAAAGGCCCCTTTCATTATCCATTGTATCAACAACTGGGATTAGAATGCAGAATTCCAATAGAGGTTTAAATAAGCCAAACAAAGGGGGGTTAGAGACCACTCAATAAATGAAATGTTTCTTTTGAGCTATTTGAGAGGTATTCAACTTGAGTTATGAGTGCAAATGCTTTTTCCGGAAAGAAGAATAAGAGCAAAAGGTGACTTAATTCTTAGTCTAATTTTTTTATGATTTTGTGGATCTATTTGTCATTTGAGTTATATAATTTATATAATAACGTGAAAAAAAGTACGAAGAAAAAAGCATTTTTCTTGAGCCGTACGAGGAGAAAACTTCTTATACGTTTCTAGGGGGGGTATTGTTCATATAATCTATCCCAATGAGCCGTCTATCGAATTGTTGCAATTGATGTTCGGTCCCGAAGAGAAGGAAGAGATCTTCGGAAAGTTGGTTTTTATGATCCAATAAAAAATCAAACTTATTTAAATGTTCCCGCTATTCTATATTTTCTTGAAAGAGGCGCTCAACCTACTGGAACTGTTTATGATATTTTAAAGAAGGCAGAGGTTTTTAAAGAACTTCGCCCGACTGAACCAAAATTCACTTAATTAAATACAACAAGAAACAGACTTGAGGGATTCGTATATAGTTTGATCGAATCCTTTCTTTTTTATTCCCACCCTTTGTTTGCTCTATTCATATCTATTTTGCACTGTTCCTGGAAGAGACTGCGTCTTCTAATCAATGATCAAAAGAGATTTTTTTGCTATAAGATGTCTAGAAAAAAGATCAAACGAACAAATGCAGAAAGTTATATTGACCAAGTAACTAATGGTAGGAGTTGGATCTAGTAATAGAAAATTCTAACATTTATTTCAGTTGGGGGATTTTCCTTGGAACTATACTAAAAAAAGAATGAATTATTTTGTATATAGTTATTCCTATTTTTTCTATTTCTTTTTTATTTTTATCTACATTACTTTCTAACCCTGGACCTTATTTAGATAGTGCCAATCCAACACAAGTTCTTTCTTTTTTTAACATACATATTGACAAGAGTGTAGTGAACAAATATAATTCAAGTGTAAATGGGTGCTTTTTTTCGCTATTTTTTTGTCCTACATACAAAAACAAATTCATCTCAATTTTGAAATGGATAGATAATAATACAAAAAAGAATATCTGAAAAGATAGAGAAAGAACATAGAAAATATATATAACGATAAGAATATCTAAGAAGTGGTCTAGAATTTTTTTATTTTTTAATTTCTTGTATTGTTACTTGGATTGTCAGTTGATCTGTTTTTTATTATAAAACTTTCTTTTTTTTGATCTCGATTGTATTTTATACTCTTTTTGGGTTGCTAACTCAACGGTAGAGTACTCGGCTTTTAAGTGCGGCTAGGGTCTTTTACACATTTGGATGAAGCAAGGGATTCGTTCACACCATCGGTAGAGTTTGTAAGACCACGACTGATCCTGAAAGGAATGAATGGAAAAAAGAGCATGTCGTATTAACGGCGAATTTTGAAAAAAGGTCGTTCTTATTATAGTAGATTGGTACAAAAACTTTGGGTGACTGCTTAGAACGAAACGCATTCAAAGTTGGGTCGATTGAATACATGGATCGAGCCTTATGGCTCTAATTGTAGGAAAATAAAAAGCAACGAGCTTATGTTCTTAATTGGAACGATTACTCGCCCTAACCTAATTAAACGTTAAAATCGATTAGTGACTGATGCGGGAAAGGTTTTTCCCGGAGTGGATTACCTATTTTTTAGTGAATCCTAACTATTAGCCATTTTTCGTTAGAAAAGAAAATGGAAATCAATGTGTAGAAGAACCAGTATATTGATAAAGATACTTTTTTTCCAAAATCAAAAGAGCGATTCGGTTGAAAAAATAAAGGATTTCTAAATCTATTCTTAGCTTATATAATTATATAAGAGAGGAAATAAAGCCATTAATTAGATGGAAAAAGATTAGAGAGTCCGTTGATGATTTTACCTGTTTTCGAGGTATCTATCTATTATTTTGTCCTAGAATACCTTGTTTTGGCTGTATCGCACTATGTATCATTTTATAACCCAAGAAACCCTATATTTTTTGTTTTCGGTCTCATTTTAAATGGAGGAATTCCAAGGATATTTAGAACTATATAGATCGTGGCAAGACAATTTTTTATATCCACTTATCTTGCAAGAATCTATTTATGCACTTGTACATAATCAGGATTTAGGTTTAAATGGGTCCATTTTGTTGTCAAAAAAAAAAGGTTATGACACAAAATACAGTTTACTAGTTGTAAAACGTTTAGTTATTCGAATGTATCAACAGAATTTTGTGATTCTTTCTCTTAATGATTCTAACAAAAATGAGTTTTTTGTGCCCAACAAAAATTTGTATTCTCAACGGATCTCAGAGGGATTTGCAGTTCTTGCGGAAATTCCATTTTCTATGCGAGTAATGTCTTCCCTAAAAGGAAAAGAACGAAAACAATATCAAAATTTACGATCAATTCATTCAATATTTCCTTTTTTAGAAGACAAATTTTCACGTTTAAACCATGTGTTAGATATATTGATACCTCACCCTGTGCATACGAAAATCTTGGTTCAAACTATTCGTTACTGCGTAAAAGATATCTCCTGTTTGCATTTATTGCAATTATTGCTTTATGAGTATTGTAACAATGGTATTACTCTAAAGGGATCGGTTTCCAATTTATCAAAAAATAAGAATCAAAGATTCTTATTGTTCCTATATAATTCCTATGTGTGTGAATGCGAATCCATCTTCGTTTTTCTCCGCAACCAGTCCTCTCATTTACGATCAACATCGTACGGAGCCTTTCTTGCAAGAGTCTATTTCTACTTAAAGTTAGAACATTTTTTAAAAGTATTTACTAAGCATTTTCGGGTTATCCTACAGTTCTTCAAGGATCCTTTTATGCATTATGTTAGGTATCAAGGAAAATGGATTCTGGCTTCAAGAGGGACATTTCTTCTGATGACTAAATTGAAATATTACTTTGTCAATTTCTGGCAATGTAATTTTTACCTATGGTTGCAAACAAGAAGAATCTATATCAATAAATCCTTAAATCAGCCCATTGACTTTATAGGT